ATTTTAGAATATATATTTAATATTCATATTATATAAAATATAATTTAGATTATCAGATTATATATATATGATTATATATATATATAAATACGGATTACGGATTCGGGTTGTCATTAATCATTTGATATAGTTCACTACGTATATGCTTTACCCTTTTTTTTATTGGAGTTTTGATGGAAGAATTCTTATAAGAACACAGCACAGTCAACCCCATTTGTTAGAACAACTTCCTTTGAGTCTCTGCACCTTTCCTTTTTTTTATTCTTACTTTCTGAACCCTTATTTTTTGCTTTTTTTTTTGAAAAAAGGAGTTGGCTCAGGATTGCCCATTTTTATTAATTCCAGGGTTTCTCTGAATTTGAAAGTTTTCACTTAGTAGGTTTCCATACTAAGGCTCAAGCCAATTAAGTCCGTAGCGTCTACCGATTTCGCCATATCCCCCTCTCTTTGTTTTAAAATTCGGATCTCAGTGGAATGTCTTTCCCCCTTCTTTTTTATTCTTTTATGTCGGAACCGCCGAATTCATTAGATTTGATACGGATTACTATACCGATTACTAGACCGAAAGGTGTTTCCTCCTTTTTTCTTTTTTGTCTAACTTCTTTCATCTCTATCGAAAGCCTATATTTGATTTTTGATTTGGTCTAATTAGAATTGATTCTATCATTTCTGTAGCTGCAATTCAATATGGATGGATATATACCATATATATCCTCTTATCCTTTCATTTTCCCATGCAATTTTTAATACTCAAAGGTTCGATTCTTTGTTTTTCATCTTAGTCTCTGAATGAAAGCAGAAGAATATCTTCTATCTTATTATGTTATTATGATCTGGATTTCAGCTTTATCGATTCTAAATTCTTAGAATTCGAATTTTTTTTTTAATGAATTTTTTTATTCTTATCCTTTCCTTCCCTTTTTTAGGTTTTTTCTTAGGGCAGACCTATATACTATAACAAAAATGAAAATAAATATGCATTTATATTAATAATATAATTATTTTCAATTTCGATTTGAAATGAATTTTCAAATTCATAGACTCACTAAATAGAAATAGAATTTCATATAATTTCTAAATTGAACGAAATAGAATTTAAATAGAATTTAATTGTTCTAGACAAAAATAAAAAATATATAGAAATGAAAGAAATAAAAAAAAACGAAATTCAATATTTATTTGATTTGAAATCAATATTTTTTTTTTTTTTTATTATAAAAGAATAAAAATGAATAGTTAATAATAGTTAATAGCTAAGCCTAAACTAAGATATAGTTTATCGAATTCCTATGTATGTAGAATTTCTGTGAGCCCGCTTAGCTCAGAGGTTAGAGCATCGCATTTGTAATGCGATGGTCATCGGTTCGATTCCGATAGCCGGCTTTTCTCTATTTTTTTTTTTGTATTTGTTCGATTTATTTTACATGATGAATAATTTTTTGAAATCAAAGAACAAACAATAAGGCCCCCTTTCCTTCTTCATATGAATAAAAGGAAAAGAAAGAGTCTTCTTCTTGATTTGGTGTGCCGAGATTTAACCCTTTCTTTTCCTTTTATTTTACTTACATATTTTTAAAAAAAAAAATACAAAATAAAATATATAATAAAAAAATGGGTTCGTATACGATATTTATACAATAATAATTCATTTCATTATTTATTATTTATTGTAATACAATACTTGCAGGGGATTTCGCTTCATTTATCATTTAGTTCAGTTTTAATTTCGATTTCTTTTGTAAAATGAAATATAAAAAAAGAAAATAAATAAAGAAAAAAGAAAGGAGTCTTTATGTCGCGTTACCGAGGGCCTCGTTTCAAAAAAATACGCCGTCTAGGGGCTTTGCCTGGATTAACTAAGAAAAGGCCTAGAGCCGGAACTCATCTTAGAAACCAATCACGTTCCGGGAAAAGATCTCAATATCGTATTCGTCTAGAAGAAAAACAAAAATTGCGTTTTCATTATGGTATTACAGAACGACAATTACTTAAATACGTGCGTATCGCCAGAAAAGCCAAAGGGTCAACAGGTCAGGTTTTACTACAATTACTTGAAATGCGTTTGGATAACATCCTTTTTCGATTGGGTATGGCTCCGACTATTCCGGCAGCCCGCCAATTAGTTAACCATAGACATATTTTAGTTAATGGTCGTATAGTAGATATACCAAGTTATCGTTGCAAACCCCAAGATACTATTATGGCGAGGGATGAACAAAAATCCAGAACTCTAATTCAAAATTATCTTGATTCATCTCCCCGTGAGGAATTGCCCAAACATTTGACCCTTCACCCATTCCCATATAAAGGATTAGTCAATCAAATAATAGATAGTAAGTGGGTCGGTTTAAAAATAAATGAATTGCTGGTGGTAGAATATTATTCCCGTCAGACTTAACCCTAAATAAAATACAAAGCAAAGAGTTCGGACAATTTGGCCCCTTTCTTTTGCCAAAGTAAATTGACTTAAGGTTTAAAGTCAGGGGTTTGATCCGGATTTTCTCCGACTCATATATCCTACCCCGCCCCGGATTTTTCCTATTCATGTATCATAGATCGGCAGAAAGATTTTCATTCCTTGCCCGTACTTTACTTTCCAGTATTTTACGTACCGCAGCAATGAAAAATCAAATAGATATTAAAATCAAAATAAAAGAAGGACCTAACTGTTATGTTCTACTACTAAATTAAATGGTATTTCTTGTTGTTTGATTTGTTACAGTTAGGAATGTTGGCGAATTAGGCTAAAGTACGGAAAGAGAGGGATTCGAACCCTCGGTAAACAAAAGCCTACATAGCAGTTCCAATGCTACGCCTTGAACCACTCGGCCATCTCTCCTACACAATTATTATAACTCAGAAACCGAAGAAATAGCGAGACATTACTATAATTCATATTTATATGAATACTTTCCATTTTTGTTTCGATAGGGATGCCCAGCCCAAGTAGACCGGATTAAATCAATGAATTTGAACGAATCAACTGATTGATTGATGGGTTTATGTTTTTTAGACCATGTATGATTAATGGATACTCTTCACCCATGGTTCTATTTCGATTTAGACTACAATTCCATAAAAATTCGAAAATTCCTTTCTAGTTTTAAAGTTCTCACTAACAAATCCTTTATCTCATCGATCTATTACAAATTCATGAATCATCCCGGGGATATTTCTATTTGATTGTATAGTGTATACTCGCTATGGACACAACAAAAATAAACAGTTATTCTATTGATTTCCATCATAGAATGATTATTCGATTCTTTTTCCTTTACTCTTTAGAGATCATAATTCAATCAAAACGATTTTTGACCTAATCGAAAAATTCCTTGATTCTTCCGCTTCGATGAAATTGGAATAGTTCCTATACTACTACATTTGTTTTGTATGAATTCGAATAGGATTCAACTATTTTATTTCTTATTGATTCTTGTTATTGATTTTTGAAAAAGGAGCAATTTGAGTATTTGGAATAATTGGAATAAAAAAAAATAGAATAAGTAGTAGCAGAAGGTTCATTAAATTTATTTTGTTTGGAAATGAATCTGTTTTTATGTTATTTCGTACTGTACAAATCCTTTGTTTGTGGAATCCTTTTCCCCACAAAGGGTAATGAGAAGAATTATAGAATGGATTGATACCTATGCCTAGATCGCGGATAAATGGAAATTTTATTGATAAGACCTTTTCAATTGTGGCCAATATCTTATTACGAATAATTCCGACAACTTCAGGAGAAAAAGAGGCATTTACTTATTACAGAGATGGTGTGATTTGATTCTTTTTTTTTTTTTGAATTCAATTTTACTGCTTCTAGTTTTACGAGAAAGGCACACAATTCGAGATAGAAAGAAAAAATATTCTTATTCTATATTATTGAAATATTATTGAAATAAACTTCTATATTATTGAAATAAACCTACGCTTGTTGAAGGTGAAGTTTAGAAATAGAACAATTCCTTCTGTCGTGTATCCTCGATTGATGCAGCCTCAAATACTATGCTTCAGTTATCGATTTTAGTATTGAGCGAAAGGTTACACCTATGTGTTCTGTATTACAGGTCAATCCTACTTCCTAGTAATATAGTATCAATAGGCGGCATAGGGGAAGAAGCACTACACCTAGCAATCGACAACACAAAAGCTTTGTTAAAAATTACCTACCTACTCCCTTTTCGTATCTGGATTGGGACTAACAAAAATGGTTGGGACAACAAATATCCATCTCGTTCGTACTTTGGTTACCCATATAACCATCGAAGACTGTTGAAGTGACTATTTCCTGGAAATTAGGAGGCGTTGAGGACAAAGGAATTGCTGGAGTTATCCTTTCTATTTAGTATCAAGACGTTTGATGTTAGTAAAAGCTCTTTCGCAAGAAGGTTGGCTAGAGATTTTTTGTAAAAACACTAGCCCCGCTTAGTCCATAATGAAAATATTGCACCCTTTTTTGATTCCATGTATTTCTTATTCTCATTATGCATATTAAAGGAGGAGCCGTATGAGATGAAAATTTCACGTACGGTTCTGGAACGGAGATTCTTTGAATTGAATGACGACCGTAACGGATGTCAGCTCAATCCGAAGGAAATTATGCGGAAGCTTTACAGAATTATTATGAAGCTATGCGACTAGAAATCGATCCCTACGATCGAAGTTATATACTCTATAATATAGGCCTTATCCACACAAGTAATGGAGAACATACAAAAGCTTTAGAATATTATTTTAGGGCACTAGAACGAAACCCATTCTTACCCCAAGCTTTTAATAATATGGCAGTGATCTGTCATTACGTGCGACTATCTCCACTATAGAAAGAAAAAGGAAGACCAAATCTGCTAGTAAATACTAAAAAAAAAAAAGGCTCGCTACATCTGCATCGTCCAAAACGACGATTTTTATGAGCTGTAGCAAAGAAAGAAACTTCATAGAAGTCAAAATATGAAGAAATAAGATATGCCTAGATACCTTTTTTCAACGTCTATGGATAAAAA